TATAATAGATCGGTCGTACCTTTATTGTATTGCAATAAAAAATTCAATAATATGAATGACTCGCTATTCACCGGGTTTCCGGGCAAGAATCCTAAGATTCTGTGGGAAAGGTGGCCGAGTGGTTCAAGGCGTAGCACTGGAACTGCTATGTGGGCTTTTGCTTACCGAGGGTTCGAATCCCTCTCTTTCCGTACCTTGACCTACACCTAATTTACCAACGTTACCAACCACAATGTATCAAATAACAATGGATACCATTATTCCAAGCCAAGAGTAGGGCCTTTGCTTTCTAGTGATTCTCTATTGCCAATTACTGTGGTAGATAAAATATCGGATCGGAAAGGGTGGACAAGGAATGAGAATCTGACCGCGGATCCACTTGGGATACGAAAAGGATACGAAAATGGGGGAAAATCCGGATTAAATCCCTTAACTTAGTTCTATTTACTTTGTTTGGTGAAACAGGGTGGACAAAATTGTATTGTCCAAAGCTTAATTATTTTATTTTAATTAAGTTTAAGTCTGACGGGAATAATATTCCACGACTAGTAATTCATTGATTTTTAAGCCGATCCATTTACTATCTATTATTTGATTTACTATTCCTTTATATTGGAATGAGTCAAGAGTCAAATGTTTTGGCAATTCCTCGCGGGGAGATGAATCCACATAATTTTGAATCAGAGCTCTGGATCTTTGTTCATCTCTCGTAGTAATAATATCTCGGGGTTTACACCGATAACTTGGGATATCTACTATACGACCATTAACTAAAATATGTCTATGGTTAACTAGTTGTCTAGCTCCAGGAATGGTCGAAGCCATACCCAATCGAAAAAGGATGTTATCCAAACGCATTTCAAGTAGTTGTAGTAAAATTTGACCTGTTGACCCTTTGGCTTTCCCAGCGATACGAACATATCTAAGCAATTGCCGCTCTGTCAGACCATAATGAAAACGCAATTTTTGTTTTTCTTCTAGACGAATACGATATTGAGATCTTTTCCCGGAACGCGGTTGGTTTCTAAGATCACTTCCGGATCTAGGTCTTTTACTAGTGAGTCCCGGTAAAGCCCCCAGACGGCGTATTTTTTTGAAACGAGGCCCTCGGTAACGAGACATAAAGACTCCTTATTTTATTGAAATTTTATTTCACAGAATAAAAAAATTAAGACTGAACTAAACGATAAACGAAGCTAAACTCGCTGAAATACTATAAAGAAGAATGAGATGAATTGTCTCAATAACCAGATTATTTTATATAGTTATATATAGGAAGTTAAGTATCCCTTTCTTGTTCTGTAGAGATCTAACAGCTTCAATCCATTTTTGATTCTTTTTTATTCATAGTTGGGAGTTCCCGTAACATACTATGTTGACCCGACATTTGGAGAAAATTGAAAAGTCTTTTCAATTTCTCTTGATCTCAAGGAGACATTATCAATATCAATCATGGAAAAAATCGAATAAATGGAAAAGCCGGCTATCGGAATCGAACCGATGACCATCGCATTACAAATGCGATGCTCTAACCCCTGAGCTAAGCGGGCTCACATAACAGAAAGAGTGCATAGGATTTCGGGAAACTACTGGGACTTAGCTATTAGTAATTAGCTATTTAATTATTTATCTATTTATTTATTTATCTATTATTAATATTTAATATAATAAATAAATAAAGATAATAAATAAATAAAGAGTAGTTTGTTTTTATTATTCTTATATATATTATATAAATTATATTATATTATATATTTATATATATATATAAATAATATATAAATACAATATCAATATTATATTAATAATAATAATACAATATTTAATTTAAATTTAAATTAAATAGAATATTAATTATGACAACATTAACATTAATATTAATAATTACTTAATATTAATAAAATAAACTAAAAAAAAAAAAANGAATTATTTAATTTAATATTTAATAAATTCAAATTTAAAATTAAAATAATTAGCTTAGTTATATATTATATTATAGTTATAGAAATTTATAAATTCTATTTATTTACACTATAGGAATTCCTATAGTATAGGAGATCCTTCCTAAGGAAAGGATAAGATAAAGATAAGGCTGCAGTCCAGAGCATAATGAGACATTCCTCTGGTTTCATTCGGAAAGGGAGGGGATAAGACGATAAAAAAAGAATGAATATCGACCGTTCCAGTATTCCAAATAGCGCTAAAAAAATAAGGGGTGTAAAGACATATATATATATGTGACGTGGGATATATCCATCCATATTGAATTGCGGATACATCAATGATAGAATCATTTCTGATTGGATCATATCAAATATGGGCCCGCCACTCCGATAGGGATGAAAGAAGCTGGTCAAGAAATAGAATAGGGACACACCTCTTCGATATAGGAATAAGGGCCTGTATCTAATGAATTCAACGGCTCCAAGATAAATGAAAGAAGGGGGGGTCACAATGTGATTTCTTTCTCATAAGGAAGAGGGAGGGGGATATGGCGAAA